ATCCTGGGAGACAATTCTGATTGGTCAATAAAAATAGATTTCAATGCGATTTCTTTTTTCTTTTTCTTTAGTTTTTTCAATCTATCATGAAAAGTAAAAAAAGGTAAGGTAACCTTGTATTGATTGTTCTCTAAATGGAAGTTTTCTTCTGCTGCCTGTAGAAAGGGAATAAATAAATCAATCAAATTCCGGGAGGCTTCATGAAGTGCTTCTTTAGGAGTTAAACTTCCGTTTGTCCATATTTCTAGAAAAAGAATCTCTTGTTTTTCATTTCCATTCCCATAAGAATGAATACTATGATTCGCATTTCGAACAGGCATGAATACAGCATCTATAGGATAACTTTCGTCTTGAAAGTTATTTGGCTTTTTTATATTATATCCTCGATTCCTCTCGATTTGTAATCCAATACACAAATCAATTGGTTCCGTTAGGCTAGCTATATGCTGCGTATTATCAACGATTTCCACAGAAGGTGGTAAGAGGATGTCTTGAGCAGTTACATATCCCGGACCTTTGACACAAATAAGTGCGTCACGAGTTCCATACAGATTACTTCTCAATACAATTTCTTTCAAATTCATTAAAATTTCATGTACTGATTCTTGAATACCTACTACGGTAGAATATTCATGTGGGATTTTCTCAGATTTTGCGCGTGTAATACATGTTCCTTCGATTTCTCCAAGCAAAGCTCTTCGCATCACAATGCCTATTGTGTCGGCTTGACCTTTCATAAGTGGAGACAAAATAAAGCGTCCATAATAAAGACGCTTACTGTCTGCTCTTGATTCAACACACTTCCACTCTAGTGTCCGAGTAGATACTTTGACTTTCTCTCTAACCATAGTAATATTATTTGGCGGATTTTTGAGTCATTTATTTCTCTTGAAATCTCTTCAATGTTTATTTCTACACTCGTCTTTTTTTAGGGGGTCTGCAACCGTTATGTGGCATAGGGGTTACATCCCGTACGAAACTTAAAAGTATACCACTTCTACGAATAGCTCGTAATGCTGCATCTCTTCCGAGACCAGGACCTTTTATCATGACTTCCGCTCGTTGCATACCTTGATGGGTTACTGCTCGAATAGCATTTCCTGCTGCGGTTTGAGCAGCAAACGGTGTCCCTCTTCGTGTACCTCTGAATCCACAAGTACCCGCTGAGGACCAAGAAATTACCCGACCCCGTACATCTGTAACAGTCACAATGGTGTTGTTGAAACTTGCTTGAACATGAATAAGGCCCTTGGGGATTCGACGTGCGCTTTTACGTGAACCAACCCCTCCAGTCCTACGCGAACCACTTCTTGGTATAGATTTTGCCATATTTTATCATTTCATAAATATAAGTCAGAGATATATGGATATATCCATTTCATCTCAAAACCGATCTTTTATTTTGATTTGTTCATCGGCTCTTTTATAGAGTCCCTTTTTGAAAGATTATCCTTGTCTTTGTTTATGTCTCGGGTTGGAACAAATGACTATAATTCGTCCCCTCCTACGGATCAGTCGACATTTTTCACAAATTTTACGAACTGAGGCCCTTATTTTCATAGTTGTTATTCCTTAACTGAATTTCAAATCTACTTATTGGAAGAAAATAAGTTTCTGGAAATTTTTGAACCGTGAATTGTATCCCCATGAAAGGAATGTTGAAAAATCACCTAATTGTTCGAATCCTTGTTTTGCTGTGGAGTCGATAAATTATACGTCTTCCGTTTGAATCCTAAGGACTTACTTGAATTTTGACTCTATCTCCTGGTAGTATATGTATAAAACAGTGTCGGATCCTTCTTGAAACATAACTTAAAATTCAAATCTGACTTCGTTATCTAAAGGATCTAAAAGAACCCGGAGGATACCATTGGTAAGTGATTCAGTAATTACACCTCGCTGAATCTATTTTTTTTTTCTTTTTTTCTTTCATTCCAGGCAAAACCTCCTTGAAGTATCAACTAATGTAGGAGGAGCAATATTAGAAAACTTGACTTTTTTTTTTCGTTTTTTTTTTCACAAATAGGAAGTTCCGGATACAATTCGTATAGCAAAAAAATTACCATATATAACACAAAGCTTCTCCGCCGATTCTTTCTAGTCGAGCCGCTCGGTCTGTCATTATACCCCGAGAAGTAGAGAGAATTACAATCCCCATCCCGTCTAAAATTCTAGGAATTTGTTGATAGTTAGAATAGATTGGTAGACCGGGTCGACTGATTCTTTTTAAATTTAAAATGGGTCTATATGCTCCTTTCCTATTCCTTCGATGCCGTAGGGTTAAAACCAAAAAATATTTGTTGTTTTCCACAAGTTTCCTTACGTTTTCGATAAAACCCTCTCGTAAAAGTATTTTAACAATGTTTTCGGCGATGTTAGTAGATGCTATTCGAACCGTACCTTTTCTATTCATGTCAGCATTTCGTATAGATGTTATTATGTCAGCAATAGTGTCCTTACCCATGATAAACTAAAAATTTTGTTGCTTCCGAAATTTGATATAATCAACATGCTCTTTTTTTTTTATGAAAATTATTAAAAATATATACATGAGACATACTCTACTCAATTTATATTTATCTATTTTATTTAAATACTATCACTATATCGTGGTTTCATCTCATCTTATAATTTTCATCTCATCTTATAATACTTCAGGTGCTAATGAAACGATTTTGGTAAAATTTAATTGTCTCAATTCCCGGGCAATCGCACCAAAAACTCGAGTTCCTTTTGGATTTCCTTCTTGATCAATGACAACTGCAGCATTGTCATCATATCGTATTATCATACCGTTGTCACGTTTGAGTTCTTTACAAGTACGTACAATTACAGCTCTGATCACTTCTGATCTTTCTAGAGGCGTATTTGGTACTGCTTCCTTGATCACAGCAACAATAACGTCACCAATATGAGCATACCGGCGATTACTGGTTCCTATGATTCGAATACACATCAATTCTCGGGCCCCGCTATTGTCTGCTACATTCAAATGGGTTTGAGGTTGAATCATATCATTTTTTGAATCCGTTTTTTTTTTTTAATGTTTAATGGAAAGTAAAGCAAAGGACGAAATAAAAACAAAAGAAAACCTGCAATTGTTTTTTTATATCCAAGATTTCTTTCCTTTGGTTCTACATTCCTATCCAGAAATAATGAATTGAGTTCTTATAGGCATTTTGGACGCCGCTATTGAAATAGCCTTTCGAGCTATATTTTCGGCTACTCCACTCATTTCATAAAGTATTCTACCGGGTTTAACGACAGCTACCCAATATTCGGGGGATCCTTTCCCTGACCCCATACGGGTTTCCGTGGGTCTTACTGTAACTGGTTTGTCTGGAAATATACGTACCCAGATTTTTCCACCACGACGTACATTTCGTGTCATTGCTCGACGCCCTGCTTCGATTTGTCTAGATGTGATCCAAGCGGGCTCAAGTGCTTGAAGAGCATATCTACCGAAACAAATATGATTACCTCGATAAGATATTCCTTTCATTCTTCCTCTATGTTGTTTACGAAATCTTGTTCTTTTGGGGTTATAGTTGATGGTTCTTTTTCAATTCCATCTCTACTACAGAACTGGACATGAGAGTTTCTTCTCATCCAGCTCCTCGCGAATGAAACGACTAAAAAAGATTTTATCAAGATATATACATATCCATCGATTTAATTAATAATATACTGAAGCATAGGATTCTTTGAAATTTCATCCAATTAATTGATTCGAAATTTGTATATCGTGTTTAGATATATAATTAAACATGCATATTCTATTTATAGATAATCTCAATGTCGTTTTTTTTATTTTTTTTATAACGTTATAATAAATCTTTATTTTTTTTTGCCTTTTCTTTTACCATATCCATATCGGATCGATCAAAATTTATCAATCCAATACAATCAAACGTTCGCGGGCGAATATTATCTCTTTCAATATCTATTTCAGTTGTCGATTTAGTCCATGACCTCTCCGAAAAACCCAATAAGTCCCTGGTCCCTTTCGCCATCCCACCCAATGAATTATTAAGATTCATTTTCAATAGAATCTTCTGTATTCACGGATTCCATCGTTCCCATTGCTTCTCGATTAATGGTTAGGTCTGAATTCTCCAACGGAGTCCTTAATGAAATTTTTTATTAAGTCAATTTTCTCAGTTTTTATTGGCTACAGGCTCTTGATTTTTTTGTTATTCATCTAATTATGGATGAATCATTATTGATGCTTTATTACATTGTTTTTTATGAGATGACTCAGAGACCTTACATATTGGAATTCTATATCATTGATATTTTCTTTCTCTCTTTCTCTCATCCTTCCATTTATCCGCATCCTTTTCAATTTCGCTTCACAACTTAGAACTTCACAACTCATAATCGGAATGTTTTTTTTTTTGTTTATGCAAAAAAGATTCCAGTTGCTACAATGATATGACCAATATATTATATCTTGACTGGTTCTTTGGATCCAGATAATGCGAAACAATGAGTTGGTTATTAGTGTTCTAGTTATTAGAACATACTACAGATCGGTCCATTTTTTTTGAATCCTAGCTCCTAGCCCTAAAAAAACCAACGAGTCGCACACTAAGCATAGCAATTATATAAAATGATCAATCGAATTTTTATTCAACCCTATAGAATTGCGGAATTTGAATTTATCATTTTTGTTTTTATTGAACATAAAAAGAGTTCGTTCTTTTTTGTTCTATTTGGTAGACTGTAAACAATGGGTAGACCGTAAACAATGGGTAGACTGTAAAGACTTGTACAGTCTTATTTTTCTTCGTCTACAAATATCCAAATTTTGATTCCTAATACCCCGTATATAGTTTGAACTGTATAGGAACAATAATCAATTTTAGCTCCAATGGTTTGTAGAGGAACCCTACCTTCTCTAATCCATTCGACACGTGCAATTTCTTTTCCGTCAATACGCCCTGCAATTTGTACTTGAATTCCTTTTGTATCTGCCTGTTCAGTTAATTCAATAGCTT